TCAATGGTGCAGAGTCAAAATGGGATTTTGACCTAACGTTTTTGATGAACCAATCCAATGAATACACCCGTAACAAGTCCCTATATGATTTCTGGTGGAATCGGAAAGCACTAAGTACAAGCAAGATACACAGTTGCCCCTTGGAAGTCTCAAGGGAATGTGACTAATGGAATATGTAGGAATAGTAAGACCTATTGTTGCCTTTCATAAACAAAAAGCAGAAAAAAAAATATACCATCAAGATATATAACTATCTATCACATACCCCTAATTTCCCATCTAAGCCTTACTGTCTCTACTTCTGTGAAATGTGAAATAATTGGAAGACACCCTATTACATTCTTGGCGGGGTTACCCCAACGAAAGCACCTTTTTCCACTTTTATTCTATAAAAGCCAATCACCCATACAATATTAATTGAAAACCTGAGCACTCAGAGACTCTCATGAGTTTGTATGGATACAAAGTATCTTCAGTTCTTTCCACAACTCCTAATTGGATTCCCCACCAGCCTACCCAATCTACTTCAAGACTCAGTCAGTAAACACTAGTAGGGTAAGGTAATTAGGAAGTATTTATAGTCCTTCCTATAACCCCTTCTTGGATCCTAGGAGCAAGGATTTACAGTCTCTTAGGAACCTTCCTTTGGATACACGGATTTACGGTCCCTGACTTTCGTAGTTCTGAATCTCACAATTGAATCTTACTATGGATTTGATTCGATTGATAAATCAAATCAATGGCCTGAACGCATCAGGAATCCGTAATTAAGTGAGTATTTCTTTATTTATATTGGTAATTCATATTGGTATGGTACAGGTTTGGGTCACACCCCGATTTTTGAAGAAATAATTGAAAGTCAACCCCCCGATTCTTAAAATTGGGTATCGACAGTCCCCGCCCCTTACCTCTGCTTCTGCCAGGCAAGAATTTTTTGAGTTCTATTAGTTTAGTAGGGTAAGAAATTCCGAGTCTTTTGTTAATCAGGCGACACCCGGATTTGAACTGGGGAGAAAGGATTTGCAGTCCCCCGCCTTACCACTCGGCCATGCCGCCAAAACGATACAAAATAGATATAGATGGAAATATTCTGGGGAATTGCTGAACCATTTCTTTTTTTTGATTGGATCCTGTTGTTCTCTTAGATTGATTGTATTTCAAAACACACAACACCTAAATAAAAGCTTTCCCCTTTTTTTCTATTGAAAGAGAAAAATGGATTTCCAGTCACAGAATCCAAAATTCAGAGCAAATTGGAAGCATTAATGACTGTGAATTCATGAATGGTTCTTGGATTTTGATCTCCAATTTGGTTTCCTTAATAACATAAGGAGATCAAATTGATATACGACTAATCAGTCTCAATTCTTTTCCATAATTAATCCTTTTCAATTTCAATTATAACAACAATTATGTGTATATGTAAACCCCAGAACAGAAATTCTTACACGGATACCTAGTCAGGTATCTTATCTACATATTCCTATTAGGAAATCGTCGTGCTTGCATTTTTCATTGAATATATTGAATATAAAATCGAAATTTGGATATAGCACGACCTATGTTGCCTCAAGGGAACTTCGATAAAAGATGGGATATACGGATAGCTAGATAGTTATATCTGCATGTACTTAATAAATATGACTTCTCTTACGCACTTCAATCGTATTCTACTAATTAACAAATGGGTAGAAATATCTTTTCTCTCTGCGAATCATTTTTTGAACAACGGAATCGATGAAATAAATTAAGTGCTAAAATCAAAGTCAACTCTAGACGGTTCCTGATTATTCTGTCTTTATCTCACTCATAGAGAACAGATTCAATTCCGAATCCATTTATGGTACCCAATCTGATCGTAATATCATAAGGTAGAAATTGGATCTATTTTGATATTCTATACAAGACTCCATAAGTCTAAGTGGCAGAATTTTGTTTCCAGGAATGTTTTATCAATTCATTTCCATTTGTATCTGTCGCAAATTCGAATTTGAGTCACATTTTTTTTGATTCCTCCGTTCATACGTATTTAGTACATATATATATGTATATGGGGTTGGATAAAATTTCATGTTGTTCAAATGAGCAAAATATACATTCCATCGTTGCTAGATCAATCTATATGGTTCAACGAAGAGTGAGCCAATAGTTGGATTTTTTCGATAAACGGAAAACTTAAGATGTTCCGGGATGGAAATGAGGGAATGTATACAATACCAGGGTTTAGTCAGATACAATTTGACGGATTTTGTAGGTTCATTGATCAAGGCTTGATGGAAGAACTTCATAAGTTTCCAAAAATTGAAGATACAGATCAAGAAATTGAATTTCAATTATTTGTGTCAACATATCAATTGGCAGAGCCCTTGATAAAAGAAAGAGATGCTGTGTATGAATCACTCACATACTCTTCTGAATTATATGTATCCGCGGGATTAATTTGGAAAACTGGTAGAGATATGCAAGAACAAACCATATTTATTGGAAATATTCCTCTAAT